CCAGACAAACCAGTTACGGTAAGACCTGCGGAAACCCGTATGGGTTCCGGGAAAGGATCTCCCGAATATTGGGTAGCTGTTGTCAAACCAGGCCGAATACTTTATGAAATAAGCGGAGTAGCAGAAAATATAGCCCGAAGGGCTATCTCAATAGCGGCATCTAAAATGCCTATACGAACTCAATTCATTATTTCAGGATAGTAATATAGAAACAAGGCAAATAGATCTTTGAGATAAAAAAAACCTTCACCTTCTGTTTTTTTGTTTTGGAAAAACAATATTTCTTTTTCTTTTTCGCCCTTTGCCTTTGCATTTTATTTTTGCATTGCATTGAAAGAACCGATAAAAAAATGATATGATTCAACCTCAGACCCATTTGAATGTAGCAGACAACAGCGGGGCTCGAGAATTGATGTGTATTCGAATAATAGGAGCCAGCAATCGTCGATATGCTCGTATTGGTGACGTTATTGTTGCTGTGATCAAAGAAGCAATACCAAATACGCCCTTAGAAAGATCAGAAGTGATCAGAGCTGTAATTGTCCGTACCTGTAAAGAACTCAAACGAGACAACGGTATGATAATACGATATGATGACAATGCTGCCGTTATCATTGATCAAGAAGGAAATCCAAAAGGAACTCGAGTTTTTGGTGCGATTGCCCGGGAATTGAGACAAAACTTTACTAAAATAGTTTCATTAGCTCCCGAGGTATTATAACACGAGAAGTAGGATATTTTAATTAAGAATTAAATTAAATAGTAGATTGTATATCACGTATATACCTTTCATTTTGAATTTTTTCATTTTATTTTTTATTTAAAAAAATAAAAAACTAATAAAAAAAGCATGTTGATTATATCAAAATTCGGAGACACCGCGGATTTTAGTTCATCATGGGTAAGGACACTATTGCTGATATAATAACCTCTATACGAAATGCTGACATGAATAGAAAAGGAACGGTTCGAATAGCATCTACTAGGATCAGCGAAAACATTGTAAAAATACTTTTACGAGAAGGTTTTATCGAAAACGCGAGAAAACATCAAGAAAGAAACGAATATTTTTTGGTTTTAACTCTGCGACATAGAAGAAATAGGAAAGGACCATTTAAAAATACTTTAAATTTGAAAAGGGTCAGCCGACCTGGTCTACGAATCTATTCTAACTATCAACGAATTCCTAGAATTTTAGGTGGAATGGGAATTGTAATTCTTTCTACCTCTCGAGGTATAATGACAGATCGAGAGGCTCGACTAGAAGGAATTGGTGGAGAAATTTTATGTTATATATGGTAATCCTTCTTATATCTGAATTGGATTCAAAATTTCCTATTTGTGAAAAAAAAAAGAGAAAAGACGGGTTGTCTAATATCACTCCTCTATTAGTTAATACTTTAAGGGGGTTTTGCCTGGAATGAAAGAACAAAAATGGATTCATGAAGGCTTGATTACTGAATCACTTCCTAATGGTATGTTCTGGGTTCGTTTAGATAATGAAGATCTGATTCTAGGTTATGTTTCAGGAAAGATACGACGTAGTTTTATACGCATCCTACCGGGAGATAGGGTTAAGATTGAGGTAAGCCGTTATGATTCAACCAGAGGTCGTATAATTTATAGACTCCGCAACAAGGATTCAAACGACTAGTGGTTTTTCAACTTCAACACTCCTTCCCATGAGAATACAATTCGAGGTTCCAAATTTCAAGAAACTTATTTTCTTCCAAAAATCGGAATTAATTAAAGTAAAGTAAGGAATGACAAATATGAAAATAAGGGCCTCCGTTCGTAAAATTTGTGAAAAATGTCGGCTGATCCGCAGACGGGGACGAATCATAGTAATTTGTTCTAACCCAAAACATAAACAACGACAAGGATAACCATTCTACTAACAAGAATTTTCTAAAAGATTTGATTGATGTACAAATAAAAAAAAATGAAGGATTTGTTTTGACATGAAATGGATATATCCATATATCTTTGACTCATATTTATGAGATGCTAAAATATGGCAAAACCTATACCAAAAATTGGTTCACGCAGAAATGGACGTATTAGTTCGCGTAAGAGTGCACGTAAAATACCAAAGGGCGTTATTCATGTTCAAGCAAGTTTCAACAATACCATTGTGACTGTTACAGATGTCCGAGGTCGGGTGGTTTCTTGGGCTTCCGCCGGTACTTGTGGATTTAGGGGTACAAAAAGAGGGACGCCGTTTGCCGCTCAAACCGCGGCAGGAAATGCTATTCGTACTGTGGTAGAGCAAGGTATGCAACGAGCAGAAGTCATGATAAAAGGTCCTGGTCTCGGAAGGGATGCAGCATTACGGGCTATCCGTAGAAGTGGTCTACTATTAAGTTTCGTACGAGACGTAACCCCTATGCCACATAATGGCTGTAGGCCTCCTAAAAAAAGACGGGTGTAGAAATAAGCATTGAAGAGATTTCAAGAGAAATAAATGATTCCAAGATATGATCAATTTTTTATAATATTA